TTAATAAAAAGAAGGAAGTTCGTTTTATCAATTTACACCGATTTAAAAAATATCATAACCTTTTTTTTAATTCTAAATAATTGACGAAATCGTTTCTGAAAAGAATATCCAAATACCAAACCCGACCTCTATAAAACCTACGCAAAGTAAAAGAAGTTCTTGGAAAAATCAAAGAAAAAAGATCTTCTTCTGTAAAAAATTCTTCCAATAATTTTTCTGAACTTAATTTTTTCAAATAAATGCGCACAGTACTTTTGTGCTTACGAGCCAAAGTTTTTATACAAGAAAACCGAAGTATATATTTTATTTGATAGAAACTCTTTTTTTTTGCAGATCCATTGTAATAATGAGAAAAATTTCTGCATATGCGCAAAAACCGGTCAAGAATATCAAAATCAGATAAATTGGCCCAAACCGGCTTACTAATAGGATGACCCTTTACATTACAAAATTTTGTTTTAGCCAATGATCTCATTAGAGGAATAATGGGAACTATTGTATCAAGTTTTTTGATAACAATTTTAATTAGAAATGAATTTTGCAACATTTGACTTCGTACTACTGAAAGATTTAGTGGAATACTTAAAAAATAGCCTAAAAAGTGAAATGAATACTGAGATAATTCGTTTATATAGATCGTTTCTAGTCCAGCCCAAATATCAAAATGACATTGCCATAAATCTATAAAATAGTATTTCCATTTATTTATCAAAAAAGGAGTATTCTTTAAAACCAGAATGGATTTTCCTTGATATCTAACATAATGAATGAAAGTATCCTTAAAGAAGAATAAAGTATATGAACAATTCTTAGTAGATACTTCTACAAAATGTTTCATTTTTTCATAGAAAAAAATTCGCTCAAAAAAAACGCGAAAATGTTTTAACTGTAACTGAGAGGATTTGTTACGTAGAAAAAGAAAGATAGATTCATATTCCCATACATATAAATTATATAGGAACAAGAAAATTCTTCGATTCCTTTTTGAAAAAAAAGTAAAAATCCATTTTTTTGGAGGAAAAAGACTATTCCAATTATAATAGTAATAAAAAAACAACCTTATTAAATGAAAGAAAGAGACATCTTTTATCGAATATCGAAGGATTTGAACCAAGATTTCCAGATGGATAGGATAGGGTATTCGTATATCTGACTTATGATTTAAATATATCAGTTTATCTTCGAAAAAGGGAAAAATCGAATGAATTGATTGCAAATTTTTATAAGATTTGACGATTTCTAATCCCCTTAAGGAAGAGCTAAATAATTGTAGAGAAAATAGAATCTCCACGACGATACCAAAACCTTCTAATATTATTTGAGAATAAAAATGATCGTTATAACCCACAAAAGTATTTTTTTTAGAATCGTTAACAAAAAGAATGAAATGAGTCTGTTGATACATTCGAGTACTTAAACGTTTTACAATTAGTAAACTAAATTTATTGTTATAATCTACATTTTCTATAAAAAAGGACTCATGACCATAAGCTAGTCCATAAATAGATTCCCGAAAAAAAAGTGGGTATAGGATGTCCTGGTATCGAGATCTACGGAGTTCTAAATATGCTTGATATTGCTCCATTAAAAAAGTCGATTTGGTCAAACAAAGAATCAGAGATTCATTGGATTATCAAATGATACATAGTGCGATATGGTCAAAACAGAAAATTATAGGTATAAATATATACCTAGAAAACAAGTAAAACCCATTAACGGACTCTCTCTAATCGATTTTTCGCCTAATTTTTGTTCTAGGATAACGAGCTAATTAAGAATCCTTTATTTTTTTTTTTACCTAATCGCTCTTTTGATTTTGGAAAAAATATCTTTATCAATATACTCTTTCTTTTACACATTTATCGCTACCCCAAAATACCAAAAGATAATGGAAAATAGCTATATAGTTAGGACTCATAACAAAAATAACCCATTCACCAGAAAAGCTTTTCCCACATCAAGCACTAACCTATTTTTAACGTACAATTAGATGGGGTAATGATCCAAATAAAAAATAAATGAAAGCTCGATGCTTTTTGTTTCCCTATTAGAATTAGAACCACCAAGTTCTATCCCTTTATTAATAAAACCCAACTGAATTTTTTTTGTTACGAGCCAAAAATTCAAACAAAAATTTGAGCTGGATCCTATAAGAATTAAATATTTTTAGAATTCTTCATTGATACGACATGCTACTTTTTCCAGTCATTCCTTTCTGGATCAGTCGTGGTTTTACAAGCTCTACCGATAGTATCGACGAACCGATTGCTTCATAGAAATGTGTAAAAAATAGAGTCGCTCTTAAAAGCCGAGTACTCTACCATTGAGTTAGCAACCCCACTACAATTTAAAAAATAAGTAAGGTGGATGTTTATACCCAATCGCAATAAAAAAAAGAAAATTACAAAATTGAATTGTCTAAAAAACTAAAAAAAGATATACCACCTATTTAATTTAAATACTATGTTATAGTTATCCATTCTTATGATATATATAAGAC